ACTGCAAGGGTGGTCTTAAGAATCCAAAAGAGGTTGCTCAGAAGAGATAGATGTATCCCAACCTCTATTGCTCTCGCGTAAAGCCTTTTTTTTACGCGACAGGAAAAAGTGACTACGAATTCCCCTTTTTGTTTGCGAATTCCTGTTTGTATCCTTTGAGCGCACGCCCATAAGTAGCGATCAAGGAAATCGATCAAACGATCCCAATACCGTGAAAGAGAAACTTCCCAGATCCAGGGAAGCTTATCATAAAGGGCTTCGACAAGGGGTTTTATTCGTTCTTTGAGCAAAAAGATAAAGATCGGATAGATTCGAACCGCAATTGCAAAGGTAATAACTACTATGCCAGCCCAAATCATGATCTTCACCAACTTGGATTTGGTTCTCTCGCGAAAATCGCGAGTTGCAGAGATGAGAACCATGAAAAGCAAGATCCCGAATAAGAAAACAGAAACCGAGGAAACCACAAGAGTGAAGACTAGTAGAGTCTCGTCTTTTGTCATTCTTTGCTCCTTTTTCACTCAATGATTCATTCGAATTTCCCGACCAAAAATTCTATATGTCTATTCTATGATATTTCTATATATATAGAATATGATATCTAATATGACACCCGATTTGTCAAAGGGATTGGATTGGTGACTTACCCATTCAGTGACTTTGGCACTGGACGTTCCAAAAACGGGTACTATCGGATCGGGTGAATTAGAGAATAGACAGAGGTCCGTTGGCATTTCAGCCTTTCTTCTCCTTTCAGGGCCTATCCGAAAGAGAATCCAGTACCTCTTGGTCCTGAATATCAGAATAGGACGAACGAACCGGCCTCCGCGGATATCTTTGCTTCGGAACAAAACCCTGCAATCAAATAGATTGTCCCAAGGGCGCCATATTCTAGGAGCCCAAGTTATGCTATTGAAAATTCGTTCCTCTAGCAGTTCCGGTTTGACCATTCCGTTCCCTTTTTCAAACTCCACTTCTTTTCATATAGCAATCCCTGATCAAAGAGAGAACAATATCCATTTCAAAACATTTCTAACGGATTCCTTGGTTCGGACCGACGAAGTAATGGCACTCGATTATTATCAACCTGACTGCAATCTTTTTCTGTCGGTAAGGATTGCACCAGAGCACCTTCTACTTCTAATAGGCCATGAACTATAGATAGAGAAGAATCATTCTGAGCGAGTCCATAAGAAGCGACCCACTTTTTTTCATCGGTTCCGGGGGAAGACCAAAGATCTTGCGCGACCGGTCCGCCAGAAAAACTCAAAAGAGAAAGAAGTCTCGTTAATCTCTTCATGCTCGTTCCAAGTTCGAAGTACCCTTTGGCCAAAGAAAAACCCGCTTCCTGACACGATTGCCTCTTTATCTTTATATAGATAGATTCTATGGGGTTATTACTTAGAAGTCTATTTTGTACAAGAGCCCCTCCTATCTGATAGAAAAGGGTCCCATGATCCCGAGCCGGTCTTACCTTGGCTCGCAAACCCCAAGTTTGTCTATGAAGAGCCAATCTAATTGTATTAGTTTCTATAATGGATTTCTTATGTGGAATACTAATGGATAGGGCCTCGTTGCTAAGTGCTACAAGATCTAGTGCACTGGAACTCGTGGTTATGGACCCGAATCCTTTAGTATGGAACATTGTCTTTTCCAAGTAAAAACCCCTAGTATATGAAAGAATGAAAAGGTGCTTTCGTTCTTGTGGAATAAGAAGCCCTCGTACCTTAATGAAAGGAAAATAGGAATTTTTCGTTAGGTATTTGACCAAATAGGATCGTCCAGTTCCTATAGAACCTATCACTAAAATACCCGATAGGGCTAAGCGGAACGAAAAGGGTTTTCCATGAGATGGTAAATGAAAACGATTAGCCCCACACGAGGTTTGGGAATAAGTGATTGTCTGATAATGAGCAAGGAATATACGTCTTTCTGCTAAAGAGGATCTATTAAACTCATAATTCATTAGATCCTTGTTATCAATGTCAACTAGGTATCATAAGTAAATGGATCCCGGTTGTTCAATCCTTTGATAACCAAGGTCATTCTTTGCTAAAGAGAAATGATCACTATGAGTCAGACTCAATAGAATTGGATCCATTCCAAATAGCGAGAATTAGGATTCTTGATCCCTCTCAATCTCTCTTTCAATTCGAGGATCCAGAGAGGTGTTTTCATAGTCATCTCCGAATATTTGCCATCTCCGAATATTTTCGATTTCATTTTTCTATGATATGTCTTTCTATATGAAAATTGGTTATTTACGATGTACGATGATCCCTGTTAAGCATCCATGGCTGAATGGTTAAAGCGCCCAACTCATAATTGGTAAATTTGCGGGTTCAATTCCTGCTGGATGCACGCGAACGGGAACGTTCCATAAGTCTATTGGAACTGGCTCTCTATCCATGGAATCTCATCCATCATCCATACATAACGAATTGGTATGGTATATTCATACCATAACATAAGAACAATAAGAACTCGAATTCTTATCGATACTGGAACTCAGAGCATAGGAGGGAAAGTCGATTTATGGATGGAATCAAATACGCAGTATTTACAGAAAAAAGTCTTCGTTTATTGGGAAAGAATCAATATACTTTTAATGTCGAATCGGGATTCACTAAGACAGAAATAAAGCATTGGGTCGAACTCTTCTTTGGTGTTAAGGTAGTAGCTGTGAATAGCCATCGACTACCCGGAAAGGGTAGAAGAATGGGACCTATTCTGGGACATACAATGCATTACAGACGTATGATCATTACCCTTCAACCGGGTTATTCTATTCCACTTCTAGATAGAGAAAAAAACTAAAGGAGAATACTTAATAATACGGCGAAACATTTATACAAAACACCTATCCCGAGCACACGCAAGGGAACCGTAGACAGGCAAGTGAAATCCAATCCACGAAATAATTTGATCCATGGACGGCACCGTTGTGGTAAAGGTCGTAATTCCAGAGGAATCATTACCGCAAGGCATAGAGGGGGAGGTCATAAGCGCCTATACCGTAAAATCGATTTTCGACGGAATCAAAAAGACATATCTGGTAGAATCGTAACCATAGAATACGACCCTAATCGAAATGCATACATTTGTCTCATACACTATGGGGATGGTGAGAAGAGATATATTTTACATCCCAGAGGGGCTATAATTGGAGATACTATTGTTTCTGGTACAAAAGTTCCTATATCAATGGGAAATGCCCTACCTTTGAGTGCGGTTTGAACTATTGATTTACGTAATTGGAAGTAACCAATTAGGTTTACGACGAAACCTAGAAATCGATCACTGATCCAATTTGACTACCTCTACGGGATAGACCTCAACAGAAAACTGTTGAGTAACGGCAGCAAGTGATTGAGTTCAGTAGTTCCTCATAGAAAATTATTGACTCTAGAGATATGGTAATATGGAGAAGACAAAATTGTTTGAAGCACGCACAGAACCGGAAGCGCCCCTTGTTTCAAAGAGAGGAGGACGGGTTATTCACATTTAATTTGATGGTCAGAGGCGAATTGAAAGCTAAGCAGTGGTAATTAAGACCCCCCGGGGAAAATAGGGATGTCTCCTACGTTACCCATAATATGTGGAAGTATCGACGTAATTTCATAGAGTCATTCGATCTGAATGCTACATGAAGAACATAAGCCAGATGACGGAACGCGGAGACCTAGGATGTAGAAGATCATAACATGAGCGATTCGGCAGATTTGGATTCCTTTCCTATATATCCACTCATGTGGTACTTCATCATACGATTCATATAAGATCCATCTGTCTAGAGATCGTCATATACATCTAGAAAGCTGTATGCTTTGGAAGAAGCTTGTACAGTTTGGGAAGGGGTTTTTTGAGAGAAAAGAAGAATCTACTTCAACCGATATGCCCTTAGGCACGGCCATACATAACATAGAAATCACACGTGGAAGGGGTGGGCAATTAGCTAGAGCAGCAGGTGCTGTAGCGAAACTGATTGCAAAAGAGGGTAAATCGGCCACTTTAAGATTACCATCTGGGGAGGTCCGTTTGGTATCCCAAAATTGCTTAGCAACAGTCGGACAAGTGGGTAATGTTGGGGTGAACCAAAAAAGTTTGGGTAGAGCCGGATCTAAGTGTTGGCTAGGTAAACGCCCCGTAGTAAGAGGGGTAGTTATGAACCCTGTGGACCACCCCCATGGGGGCGGTGAAGGGAAAGCCCCCATTGGTAGAAAAAAACCCACAACCCCTTGGGGTTATCCTGCGCTTGGAAGAAGAACTAGGAAAAGGAAAAAATATAGTGATAGTTTTATTCTTCGTCGCCGTAAGTAAATACGTAACTAGGAATATGGAAAATTGCATTTTTGGAATTTGCAATAATGCGATGGGCGAACGACGGGAATTGAACCCGCGCATGGTGGATTCACAATCCACTGCCTTGATCCACTTGGCTACATCCGCCCCTTATCCAGCTAAAGGATTTTTCTCTTTTTTCCATTCATCATTATTCTATTTATTCTGACCTCCATACTTCGATCGAGATATTGGACATAGAATGCCACTCTTTAAAATGGAAAAAAGGAGTAATCAGCTGTGACACGAAAAAAAACGAATCCTTTTGTAGCTCATCATTTATTGGCAAAAATCGAAAAGGTCAATATGAAGGAGGAGAAAGAAACAATAGTAACGTGGTCCCGGGCATCTAGCATTCTACCCGCAATGGTTGGCCATACAATCGCGATTCATAATGGAAAGGAACATATACCTATTTACATAACAAATCCTATGGTAGGTCGCAAATTGGGGGAATTCGTGCCTACTCGGCATTTCACGAGTTATGAAAGTGCAAGAAAAGATACTAAATCTCGTCGTTAACTGAATTCAGAATAGAAAGATTCAAAATAAAAAAAACAAAGGTAGGCGGGGAATAACCTTATTTATGACAAGTTTCAAACTGGTAAAGTATACCCCTAGGATAAAGAAGAAGAAGAGTGGGCTAAGGAAACTCGCAAGGAAAGTTCCAACCGATCGTCTACTTAAGTTCGAACGGGTTTTCAAAGCACAAAAACGCATCCATATGTCTGTTTTCAAAGCACAAAGAGTTCTTGATGAGATTCGCTGGCGTTACTACGAGGAAACTGTTATGATACTGAACCTCATGCCTTATCGAGCATCTTATCCCATCCTAAAGTTGGTTTATTCGGCAGCAGCAAATGCTACTCATTATAGGGATTTCGACAAAGCGAATTTATTCATCACTAAAGCCGAAGTCAGTAGGAGTACTATCATGAAAAAATTAAGACCTCGAGCTCGAGGACGTAGTTCTCCCATAAAAAAAACCATGTGTCATATAACAATTGTACTAAATATAGTAAAGAAATCTAAATAATCTTTAGATCCATCTTAGATTTCGATTCCCAGTAAAAAAAAATAGAATAGAAAAATATGGGACAAAAAATAAATCCACTCGGTTTCAGACTTGGTACAACCCAAAATCACCATTCCTTTTGGTTCGCACAACCAAAAAATTATTCTGAAGGTCTACAGGAAGATAAAAAAATACGGAATTGTATCAAGAACTATATACAAAAGAATAGGAAAAAAGGTTCGAATAGAAAAATAGAATCAGACTCAAGTTCAGAAGTAATTACACATAATAGAAAAATGGACTCAGGCTCAAGTTCAGAAGTAATTACACGTATAGAAATTCAAAAAGAAATCGATACGATCCACGTCATAATCCATATTGGATTCCCCAATTTATTAAAGAAAAAAGGAGCAATCGAAGAATTAGAGAAAGATCTACAAAAGGAAGTTAATTCTGTAAACCAGAGACTTAATATTGCTATTGAAAAAGTGAAAGAACCTTATAGACAACCTAACATTCTTGCAGAATATATAGCTTTCCAATTAAAAAATAGAGTCTCATTCCGAAAGGCAATGAAAAAAGCCATTGAATTAACTAAAAAAGCAGATATAAGGGGGGTAAAAATAAAAATTGCAGGTCGTCTCGCAGGGAAAGAAATTGCACGTGCCGAATGCATCAAAAAGGGTAGACTTCCCCTCCAAACAATTCGCGCTAAAATTGATTATTGCTGCTATCCAATTCGAACTATCTATGGAGTATTAGGTGTAAAAATTTGGATATTCGTAGACGAAGAATAACTAGCCTTGTCTTCCCATTCTGTTCAGTGATAGAATAAAAAATGACAAGAGCCTTATTTTTCCTGAAATCCCTGAAAAAAAAAGAAGAAATTCTACCTCTTTCTATAAGATTTAATGAAAATTGATAAATCTTTTAATATAATTGCTATGCTTAGTGTGTGACTCGTTAGTTTTTTCTTTAGAGTCAAAAATGGAGATTCAAAAAAAATTGACTGAACCCTACTATAAATAGAAAAAGAAAAAACTTAGTAATTATAGAAAATTAACTAATAACCAACCTATTGCTTCGTATTGTCGAGATCCTAACTAAGAAACAGTCACTATATGAATAAATACATCTATCATAAATGAGTAGATCTATCATATAGTTGTAGCAACTGCAATTTTTTCTCTAAAAAAGAAAACAGATTCTAGGTTGTGAAGCAAAACTAAAGGGATGTGGATAAAAGGAGGGATGATAGAAAGAAGGAAGAAGAATAAGAAAGATATAGGATTCCAATATGTATGGTCTATGAGTTACATCATAAAAGGCAATGTGATAAAGCATCAATATAATAAAAATAACAGAGAATTCGAAATCGTAACTTGAAACAAAAAATAGAAATTTAAGCAATAATAAAATAAAGAGCGGCCCGGGTTAATAAAACTGAGAAAATTGACTCGGAAAGAAATTTTTGGAAAGCTCCATTGTGGGATTCAGACCTAACCATTAAAGGAGAAGTAGTGGGAACGACAGAACCTATGACTGCATAGGATTTTATTGAAAAGAATCCTAAGACTTCATTGGGTGGGATGGCGGAACAAACCAAAAAAATTGCCTTATTTGGTAAGGTTATAAATTAACAAATAAGACAGGAAAGAGTAAATATTCGCCCGCGAAATCTTTATTGAATTAGAATACTTTCCCGCGATTCAATAAGAGTCAAAATAAGGAGATTTTTTTTTTAAGAAAGATTACATTATCTATAAATATAGAATATAGATAAATAGACACACACATCTAGATATATTCTAGATCTTCTTTCTTGACTATATATTTTTCTATTTGAACAAATTCAATATTAAAAAAACCCTAACTTTTTCTATTATCTATTAATGTGCATCTATCCATAATATTCCAAAATATTATGGAATTAGAGAAATTTGCACGCTTTCTCATTTCATTCGCGAGGAGCTGGATGAGAAGAAACTCTCATGTCCAGTTTTGCAGTAGAGATGGAACTAAGAAAGAACCATCGACTATAACCCCAAAAGAACCAGATTTCGTAAACAACATAGAGGAAGAATGAAGGGAAAATCCTGCCGAGGCAATCGTATTTGTTTTGGTAGATATGCTCTGCAAGCACTTGAACCCGCTTGGATCACGTCGAGACAGATAGAAGCAGGACGAAGAGCAATGACACGATATGCACGTCGTGGTGGAAAAATATGGGTACGTATATTTCCCGACAAACCGGTTACACTAAGACCCACGGAAACACGTATGGGCTCAGGAAAGGGATCCCCCGAATATTGGGTAGCCGTTGTTAAACCAGGTCGAATACTTTATGAAATGGGCGGAGTATCCGAAACTGTAGCTAGAGCAGCTATCTCCATAGCTGCCAGTAAAATGCCCATACGAAGTCAATTTCTTCGATTAGAGATATAGCATCCAAAAAAAGGAGTATTGAAGATAAAAAAAACCAGATTTTTTTTTCTGGAAGGACAATATTTCTTTCATCCTTTTGCATAGAAATAACAAATTGAAATCAAAATAATATGATTCAACCTCAGACCCTTTTAAATGTAGCAGATAACAGTGGAGCTCGAAAATTGATGTGTATTCGAGTCATAGGAGCTGCTAGTAATCAGCGATATGCTCGTATTGGTGATGTTATTGTTGCTGTAATCAAAGACGCAGTGCCCCAAATGCCTCTAGAAAGATCCGAAGTAATTCGAGCTGTAATTGTACGTACATGTAAAGAGTTCAAATGCGAAGACGGTATAATAATACGCTATGATGACAATGCAGCGGTTATCATTGATCAAAAAGGAAATCCAAAAGGAACTCGAGTTTTTGGCGCGATCGCCGAGGAATTGAGAGAATTGAATTTTACTAAAATAGTTTCATTAGCTCCTGAAGTATTATAAATACTAGTAGGCGAGATATAGATCAAAGAAAAAATTAGTAGATTATGTCTCACGTATATGCTTTAAAATCCAAAAGTAAAAGAAAAAAAAAGAAAACATGTTGATTATAGAAAAATTAGGAGGAACCTAGAATTAGAGTCTTATGGGCAAGGACACTATTGCTGATTTACTAACCTCTATAAGAAACGCGGACATGAATAAAAAAGGAACAGTTCGAGTAGTATCTACAAATATTACCGAAAACATTGTTAAAATACTTCTACGAGAGGGTTTTATTGAAAGTGTTCGGAAACATCAGGAAAGTAACAGATATTTCTTGGTTTCAACTTTGCGACATCAAAAGAGAAAGACTAGAAAAGGAATATATAGAACTAGAACCTTTTTAAAGCGTATCAGCCGACCCGGCTTACGAATTTATGCCAACTATCAAGGAATTCCTAAAGTTTTGGGCGGAATGGGAATTGCTATTCTTTCTACTTCTCGAGGTATAATGACAGATCGAGAAGCTCGACTAAACAGAATTGGGGGAGAAGTCTTATGTTATATATGGTAATCGCCCCTCCTATAGTACTCGAATTCTATCTCGAACTTCCTATTTTTCAAATAAAAATACAACGTTTTTTTTTATTTGAAAATCAAAATAGAAAAATAGGAGAAAAAAAAATATGACAGAAAAAAAAAATAGGAGAGAAAAAAAAAACCCGAGAGAAGCAAAAGTCACTTTCGAAGGTTTAGTTACGGAAGCCCTACCCAACGGAATGTTCCGCGTTCGCCTAGAGAATGACACCATCATCCTGGGCTATATTTCAGGAAAGATCCGGTCTAGTTCTATACGAATACTGATGGGGGATAGGGTCAAAATTGAAGTAAGTCGTTATGATTCAAGCAAAGGACGTATAATTTATAGACTTCCCCATAAGGATTCGAAGCGTACCGAAGACTCGAAGGATACCGAAGATTTGAAGGATACCGAAGATTTGAAGGATACCAAAGATTCAAAGGATTAGGTTTTTCTTTTTTCTAGGGTAATAAATTCAAAGTTCCAAAATTCAAGCGAAGAGACTTATTTTTTCCCAAAGATTAGATTCATAGTTTAAGAAAGGAATACGGAAATATGAAAATAAGAGCTTCCGTTCGTAAAATTTGTACAAAATGTCGACTGATTCGTAGGCGTGGACGAATTAGAGTCATTTGTTCCAATCCGAAGCATAAACAAAGGCAGGGGTAATCTTTCGAAAAAGAACTTTACTTTCTAAAATCTAAAAAGTAAAAAAAGTACCCGCGGAAACGTCCAAATTCCAAATAAAATAATTAATAATTAAAGTAAAGGATATATTTTACCCTGAAACGGATATCTTTGTATCTTTTTTTCTTTTTGTTATTTCTAACTCATATTTATGAGATAATAAAATATGACAAAAGCTATACCAAAAATTGGTTCACGTAGGAGAGTGCGTATTGGTTTGCGTAGGAATGCGCGTTTTAGTTTACGGAAAAGTGCACGTAGAATAACAAAAGGAGTTATTCATGTTCAAGCTAGTTTCAACAATACCATTATAACTGTTACAGACCCGCAAGGTCGGGTGGTTTTCTGGTCCTCCGCGGGTACTTGTGGATTCAAAAGCTCAAGAAAAGCATCACCCTATGCTGGTCAAAGAACAGCAGTAGATGCTATTCGTACAGTGGGTTTGCAACGAGCAGAAGTTATGGTAAAGGGTGCTGGTAGTGGAAGAGATGCCGCATTACGAGCCATTGCTAAAAGTGGTGTACGATTAAGTTGTATACGCGATGTAACACCTATGCCGCATAATGGATGTCGACCTCCTAAAAAAAGACGTCTGTAAAAGAATTAAAACGCTTTCAAGAGAAATAAACGATTCAATGATCAAATAATAATACTAGTCTATTATGGTTCGAGAGGAGGTAGCAGGATCCACTCAAACACTACAGTGGAAGTGTGTTGAATCAAGAGTAGATAGTAAGCGTCTTTATTATGGTCGTTTCATTTTGTCCCCGCTTAGAAAAGGTCAAGCGGATACCGTCGGTATTGCCTTGCGAAGAGCTTTACTTGGAGAAATAGAAGGAACATGTATCACACGTGCAAAATTTGGGAGCGTGCCACACGAATATTCTACAATAGCTGGTATTGAAGAATCCGTACAAGAAATTTTACTAAATTTGAAAGAAATTGTATTGAGAAGTAATCTCTATGGAGTTAGAGACGCATCAATTTGCGTCAAAGGTCCTAGATACATAACTGCTCAAGATATCATCTTACCACCTTCCGTAGAGATCGTTGATACGGCACAACCTATAGCTAACTTGACAGAGCCCATAGATTTCTGTATTGAGTTACAGATCAAGAGAGATCGCGGATATCACACGGAACTCAGAAAGAACTCTCAAGATGGAAGTTATCCCATAGATGCTGTATCCATGCCTGTTCGAAATGTGAATTATAGTATTTTTTCTTGTGGGAATGGAAATGAAAAACACGAGATACTTTTTCTAGAAATATGGACGAATGGAAGTTTAACCCCTAAGGAAGCGCTTTATGAGGCTTCTCGTAATTTGATTGATTTATTTCTTCCTTTTCTACACGCGGAGGAAGAGGGCACTAGTTTCGAAGAAAATAAAAACAGGTTTACTCCACCCCTTTTAACCTTTCAAAAAAGATTAACTAATCTAAAGAAAAACAAAAAAGGAATTCCATTGAATTGTATTTTTATTGATCAATTAGAATTGCCTTCTAGAACGTATAATTGTCTCAAAAGGGCCAATATACATACACTATTGGACCTTTTGAGTAAGACTGAAGAAGATCTTATGAGAATTGACAGTTTTCGTATGGAAGATGGAAAACAGATATGGGACACTCTAGAGAAGCATCTCCCAATCGATTTACCTAAGAATAAGTTCTCGTTTTAAATCCATTGCAATTTTTCCCTCTTCTTCTTTTTCGAGTTAGAATAAAAAGAAAAAAGAAAACAATTTTGCATCTTTGGCACAATCTATATTTTCGCGAAATGGATCATAATAAAATGGATTTTAGGTATCTAGGAAATAGTTACTTCCAAGTGAATCTTCCCTAGATACCTATGCACGGTACTTCACGGTTGAATGAATCAACCTGAAAAATCCCTAAAAAAGACCTAAAGTTAAGGATTTTTCAATGGGTAATGTTGCTCCAATACCTAACCAAAGAGCTACTGCAGTACCGATTAAAAAAACGGTCGTAGCTACTGGGCGACGAAATGGATTTTGGAATTTATTGACATTCTCTAGAAAGGGTACTGTCAATAAGCCCGTTGGCACAGAAACCATTAAGAGAACGCCCAATAACTTATTGGGTACTGTACGGAGTATTTGAAAGACGGGAAAGAAGTACCACTCGGGTAATATTTCCAGAGGAGTTGCAAACGGATCCGCCGGTTCACCAATCATTGACGGCTCGAGAACCGCTAAACCTACATTACATGCAATAGTACCTAGAATTACTACTGGAAAAATATATAAAAGATCGTTGGGCCACGCGGGTTCCCCGTAATAATTATGTCCCATCCCTTTAGCTAATTTTGCTCTTAATACAGGATCATTTAAGTCAGGTTTCTTTGTTATTGGGATAGGTGAATTCTTTAGGATCCATCCCCCAAAGGAACCGGACATGAGAATTTTTCATCATCCGGCTCGAGCAAGAATGAAAGAAAAAAGACCGTGGAAGATCCATAATAGAATAAGGTATATAATGACTCAATGACTCTAGGTAAGAAAAGCTTTATCAGATTCTCTTTTCCGAAGTTGCACCTACAACTACTTATTGAAAAGAATCTTATTCTTATGGGTAAATGCTCAATATCCAAGTTGGCTTGCAAATTTGATCATGATCAATTGCTTTGTGGATTGTCTCATGTCTCTTGATTAGTTGGTGTTTATCCCCTCAATATCGCAAGTTTCTTACGTCCAAACAAAGTATTTACTTGTTACTAATAAAAAATCAAAAAGTCTAGCCTACGTTCTTCTTTAGATACCTTCTTTTACTCCGATAGTATTGCGGATCGCAATCGATGCAAAGAAAATGAATGCATTTCCATACTATAATAAAAAAAGTAAGTGTAATAAATAGAGAATTGGATCATGTCACATGACTTATTCTATTTCTACTCTATGGGATCTTACGGAGCCTGTTCATGGATGACATGGTTGGGGTATGATCATAGAAAATATTCTCCTCAAGTGAACCAGCCTATCCTTCCTAGATAGGGGACTTACGTGTTGATTGGATGCGGAGACACCTTTGGTTGTGAATTCTAATGTGGCAGATCCAATTCTTTATCTGCATGGCCAAATCAATAATTCAAGTCACACACTCCCATAATCCGCCTTATTTTCTTTCATAAAATGAACTTCAACTATTTGTATCAAAATACTTCGGAGTTGAAGAAAAGTATCCAAATGACATGTCTTATTTTACAATAACCCATGTTTGTAGCAATGAAATACCACAACCTACCCGATATGATATATGAAAATTAGAATTATCTTTCTCTATGATATGGCTTCCCTATAAAGGACCCGAAATACCTTGCTTACGTATCATTGGAAAGTGCATTAACATAAATACGGCAGTAAGCAGAGGCAGTACAAAGGTATGTAAACTATAAAAACGAGTTAAAGTGGATTGGCCCACACTAGCACTTCCACGTAATAACTCCACTAAAGGCGATCCTATTACCGGAATCGCTTCAGGTACACCTGTCACAATTTTGACTGCCCAATAACCAATTTGATCCCAAGGCAAAGAATAACCAGTTACACCAAACGATGCAGTCAATACACCCAAAACCACACCTGTCACCCAAGTTAATTCGCGGGGTTTTTTAAATCCACCTGTGAGATACACACGAAATACGTGCAGGATCATCATTAGAACCATCATACTTGCTGACCATCGATGAACTGATCGGATTAACCAACCAAAGTTGGCCTCGGTCATTATGTATTGAACCGAGGAAAAAGCCTCTGTAACGGTTGGGCGGTAGTAAAAAGTCATAGCAAAACCGGTAGCGACTTGTACTAGAAAACAAGTAAGTGTAATTCCCCCTAAACAATAAAATATGTTGACATGAGGAGGAACATATTTACTAGTTATATCATCCGCAATTGCCTGAATCTCAAGACGTTCCTCAAACCAATCATATACTTTATTGAGATAGGTAACTAACCCGAGTCCCCCTCCGAGAACCGTATATGAAAATTTCATCTCGTACGGCTCAAGCAGAAACACACAAATTTTCAACGGATATTAGAAAAAAAAGGTTCAAAACTTCATCAGCCACTGGATTGGGTCGATTTGCCTTGAAGATATGAAATAAGAAAAATCCAGAACTTATTCTTTGTGATGATAATGCCAAAAAATCTCAAGTTGGCTCATCTGTCTTTCTTTCTTTCCCTTATGTTGGTCATTAGAGGCTTCTTGACTTTTCTCTTCCCTATTTTGGATTTCTTTTTTTTTTTTTTTGCGTAATGCAGATTTACTCTTGTTTTACTAGTAAATAAATAAAGCAAAAATTCTAGTAGTTTTCTGATAGAAATTATCTTGTTGCGATCCTATGAATCAGTTCAATTAAAACCTTAGATTCATACTAGAGCCACGATGATTGAGTCTCAAGCTAACCAAAAGGCAAGGGTTCTTCGAATAAGAACCGCTTGATGATCATTTATTGAATCCGTGTAATAACTCGACAAAATCGAGAGAAAAAAAAAAAAGTTGTCTTTTGGGCAAACAAAATTGGAAGGAAGAAAATTTCTTTTTTTATTAAAAACTACTTGAATTTTTTTCAGTCTGGTTGCGAGGTCTGAATAGTGAGTATGAATCATAGTTCCATTTTTTTTCTTGATCCACTCTATCTATTTCGTGTTCCAGATACTAGAATAAAAAATATCCGACGAATTAGAATCATCTTGATAGAGATAACAGGCCCTTTCTATGTATTATCAATAGGATCCATTCTAACAAGTCACACACTCATATTCCAGAGATACCAAAACAAAAAAATTCCACGGTCGAACTACCAGAATGTCTAGAAATGTATAGCTTAAAGTAGAAAGGCTTTTTTGGATGGAAAAACAATGACTTCGTAGTTTTAGTTAGTAGAAACCTAATTCATTAAAATTCCGTCCAGTAAAACAGAAGAATTATAAATTTCTAAAATGATAGATAGGAATATCGCGAATAAAGCCATTGCGACCCCCATAAAAGGAGTAGTCCCCCAACCCGGAGCTACTTTCCCATATTCCGAATTCAAGGGTTTCAATAAACTACCTACGCGAGTTCGTCTTGGCCCAGGTCTAGAACTATCTTCAACGGTTTGTGTAGCCATAAATTCTATTTAATCATTGGTGTTGACTTTGTATACTATTCCGTTGTAGTTGTAAATACAAGATCTTTTCGTAGATCCATTGTAATCTTGAAATTCTATAAAAATGGAAACAGCAACTTTAGTCGCCATCTCCATATCTGGTTTACTTGTAAGCTTTACTGGGTATGCCTTATATACCGCGTTTGGGCAACCCTCTCAACAATTAAGAGATCCATTCGAAGAACACGGGGACTAATTGAAGTAAGAAGTCTCCCCATCTGGGAGACTTCTTACTTCAATGAAATTATTTCATTTTTTTAGTCGGAACCTTAGGTGGTTCTCGGAAGAAGATAGCGAAAAAAATTATCCCTAAAGTCGAAACTAAAAGGAACGTATAAACCAATGCTTCCATAGATTCGATCGTGGTTTATTTACAATTATAACTTCCACACCTATTCATTTGTCATTTGGGATCTTTTCCCATATAAAGATAAAGAAAGAAAAAGAATCAAAGAAAGGATGGGAGATGTTTCCCATGTCAAATCAAAAAAGAGAGATGAAAGATACCATAGCAATGTGGTATCAGACTGCTTGTCTCCTTGTAGTTGGATCTCCAACTTTTTGGAATGTTCCAAATTCCACTTGAGCATCCAAGTCTGGATCAATACCAGCAAAAACATCTCGGAACAAGGTTCTAGCGCCATGCCAAATGTGTCCGAAAAAGAAGAGCAAAGCAAAGGTAGCATGACCAAAAGTGAACCAACCCCTTGGACTGCTGCGAAAAACACCATCTGATTTCAAAGTAGCCCGATCTAATTCAAAAATTTCCCCTAATTGGGAACGCCTCGCATATTTTTTTACAGTAGCAGGATCAGAATAACTTACTCCATTAAGTTCGCCACCATAGAACTCCACCGTTACACCTACTTGTTCAACACTATATTTGGATTCTGCTCTTCTAAAAGGAACGTCCGCTCTCACAATTCCCTCTTCATCTACCAAAACAACCGGAAATGTTTCAAAAAAAGTAGGCATACGGCGTACAAAAAGCTCGCGTCCTTCTTTATCTCTAAAGACGGGATGTCCTAACCATCCAACAGCTATTCCATCCCCGTTGTCCATTGAGCCTGCTCTGAATAATCCCCCCTTTGCCGGATTATTACCAATATAATCATAAAAGGCTAATTTTTCGGGAATTTTAGACCAAGCTTCTGATAAACTAAGATTTTCGGCTAACCCATCGCTAACTCTTCGATATATTTCTTGCTGAAAGTATCCCTGATCCCACTGATAACGAGTAGGCCCAAATAATTCGATTGGGGTAGTTGCTGACCCATACCACATAGTTCCGGCAACTACGAAAGCTGCAAAAAAAACAGCAGCGATACTACTGGAAAGTACAGTTTCAATATTGCCCATACGTAATCCTTTGTATAGACGTTGAGGCGGACGGACACTAAGATGGAATAGGCCCGCTAATATGCCCAGTGTACCCGCAGCAATATGATGAGAAGCTATTCCCCCCGGAACAAAAGGATCAAAACCTTCTACACCCCACGCTGGATTTACAGCTTGTACTTTTCCAGTTAGTCCATAAGGATCGGACACCCATATCCCAGGACCATACAAACCCGTTACATGAAATGCGCCAAAGCCAAAGCAAGCCACCCCTGCAAGAAATAAATGAATTCCAAAGATCTTGGGCAAATCCAAAGAGGGTTTTCCTGTCCGCTCATCACAGAATATTTCTAGGTCCCAATATACCCAATGCCAGATAGCTGCCAAGAAACACAAGCCAGAAAACACAATATGCGCACCTGCCACACCTTCATAACTCCAAATACCCGGATTCGTTACAGTTCCTCCTGAAATACTCCAACCACCCCACGAATTGGTTATTCCTAAACGAGTCATGAAGGGAATGACGAACATACCTTGTCTCCACATTGGATCCAGAACAGGATCAGAGGGATCAAAAACCGCTAATTCATATAAAGCCATCGAGCCGGCCCAACCAGAAACTAAAGCTGTGTGCATTATATGCACCGAAAGCAATCGACCCGGATCATTCAATACAACAGTATGAACACGATACCAAGGCAAACCCATGGAAATACCCCTTTAGCAAAGAAAAATAGACACGATGTCGCTTTATTTTATCGCATTGGAAAAGACTATCCATATCCTATGTACCTAACCCCTCTAGGGGATTCTGTGTCAGAAAGCGTGAATATTTATTTCATTCCATTAAAAATAAGAAGCCAATTCTGTTCGTAAGAAGAAAGAGAAGCAGATCTATTCTATACTCGATAAGTGCCAATATGCAATGGGTAGCTTGGCCTATTTGGAAAAAACGAAGAATAGATCCCTATCCCTCTTTGTTTATCATTCCAATCACCGATTCCTTTTTCTTTATTCAATCTGTCTTACCTTCCTTATATGTATTATTTCAATCTACGTATTAATAGAATCTATAGTATTCATATAGAATAAGAAAAAAAAAATGAAGACAATAAACTGCGGATTCTTTCTTTCTCTTCCATTCTTACGTTTCCATATTAAAGTGTAGTTTTCTTACTTAAATTTAATAATATTAATCTAATATGCCCATTGGTGTTCCAAAAGTACCTTACCGGATTCCCGGAGATGAAGAAGCGACTTGGGTTGACTTATACAATGTTATGTATCGAGAAAGGACACTTTTTTTAGGTCAAGAGATTCGTTGCGAGATCACGAATCATATTACAGGTCTCATGGTATATCTCAGTATAGAAGATGGAATTCGCGATATTTTTTTGTTTATAAACTCCCCAGGCGGGTGGCTAATCTCAGGAATGGCTATTTTTGATACGATGCAAACGGTGACACCAGATATATATACAATATGCCTCGGAATGGCTGCGTCCATGGCATCCTTCATTCTGCTTGGAGGCGAACCCACCAAGCGTATAGCATTCCCTCACGCGAGGATTATGCTTCACCAACCTGCTAGTGCTTATTATCGGGCAAGGACACCAGAATTTTTTCTAGAAGTGGAAGAGTTACACAAAGTTCGCGAAATGATCACAAGGGTTTATGCACTAAGAACAGGCAAGCCTTTTTGGGTTGTATCCGAAGACATGGAAAGGGATATTTTTATGTCAGCAGACGAAGCCAAAGCTTATGGACTTGTCGATATTGTAGGGGATGAAATGATTGACGAGCACTACGATACTGATCCAGTGTGGTTTCCAGAAATGTTTAAGGATTGGTAGTGGCCGGATTTCTTGTAAATTTATTTCAAACCTAAATTCAGGTTTTCTGCGATTTAATAGAAAATAGAAATACTTCATGATGATCAATCATCAGGTTAAGATCGATCTAAACCAATCTTTTTTTTTTCTATATACATACGACATGCCAACGGTTAAACAACTTATTAGAAACGCAAGACAGCCAATACGAAATGCTAGAAAATCGCCCGCGCTTAAGGGATGTCCTCAGCGTCGAGGAACATGTGCTAGGGTGTATGTGCGACTCGTTCAGATCATGAGTTCAAACAAATAAGACAATTTTTGAAGTATCCATGATCGGTACCAATGAATAGGATAGAGCTTTTCTATCCTAGATTTCTATGGTATATGGAATTTCTGGTTTCCTTTGGTGCAAATCCAATCATCTAAATTGGAAATTAAGAAGCAATTCCCCCATTGGTAGAAAATGGTTATCCATTAAGCGGAGGAAATAGTAATAAAAAGAAAAAGGCTTATGCTCCTTTATCTTAAAAGAACGGACTAACAGGGTCAGCTACTTAGCCAACTTTCATAATTAAATGCCGTCACTGTATGGATAACTCTTATTGTGAAAAGAGCTATTTACTCTATAATGGATAGGTAGAGCCAAAGAATGTGAACTATACAAGTTCACAATACCTTTTGATGAAATGAAAGAAAGGGCTCCGGTGTATAGAGAGGGCCTCACCGTTTAAAAGGGAACCATAGAAACGATGGAACCCACTATTTTTTTGAGTATCGTTAGAATTTGTTATTTCTATGCGAAATAACTGAAGAGAATAGAATAAAAAATCGTGGTTGGGAAGGTTACAGTAGCAAAAGCCATTGGAATTACTATTTTATATATCGGAATAATTCGTTTTGTTATTAATGGGAAAAAGGATGGCTAAAAGAAGAGAAATCATTAGTTATTCATTAAGGTTAATTTGATTCAATGACCAGAGTTCCGCGAGGATATATAGCTCGGAGACGACGAACAAAAATGCGTTCATTTGCCTCAAACTTTAGAGGGGCTCATTTAAGACTTAATCGAATGATTACTCAACAAGTAAGAAGAGCTTTTGTTTCCTCTCATCGAGATAGAGGCAGGCAAAAGAGGGATTTTCGTCGTTTGTGGATCACTCGGATAAACGCAGCAACGCGGATATATAAAGTATTCGATAGTTATAGTAAATTAATACACAATCTGTACAAGAAGGAATTGATTCTTAATCGTAAAATGCTTGCACAAGTAGCTGTATCAAATCCAAATAATCTTTACACGATTTCCAATAAAATAAAGATCCTCAATTAAATGGATAAAAAAGTAATATACAGGAATAATTAAAACCGAATTCCCGGAGAGGGAACTCCGGGAAGATACAATAAATTAAGATTAAGTGGTAGGAATCAACGAGCATGTTGCAATAAATAAAAAAACTATTTATTCTTCCCCATTTTTATTTCTTATAACAAACACAAGAATCAAAACTGGATTACTTTCTTTATATAGGTCTGGCCCTTTCGAATAAAACATCAACAATCGGAACTTAAGTTCCGATTGTTGTTTCTTAAATTCTGGTTGGAGTTTCTTAAGTTTCGATTGGAATTGAACTTTTGCGTTAATTGAGGAATATGTCTATTCTTTCTGGGTCTAGGACCAGTAATTATTGAAATTGACTGGGCTTGAAATTGCTTCTCATTCTCATAGTTACGAAATGGTAAGAAAGATAAAATACGAGCCTGTTTTATAGCAAGAGTAATTAATCGTTGTTGTTTCAAGGTTAATCTATTTATTCGTCTCGATAATATTTTTCCTTGTTCACTAATAAATCTATTAATTAAACTCATGTTTCTATAATCAATTCGATCCCCCGGGCCAATCCGAGGACGCCTACGAAAAGGTTGTTTGGATTTACGAAAAGTTTGCTTGGATTTACGAAAAGTTTGCTTGGATTTATGAAAAGTTTGCTTGGATTTATGAAAAGTTTGCTTAGATTTATGAAAAGGTTGTTTAGATGTATACATGATTTATTCTTTATTTAAAAATTGGAAAAAAAAATGGATTTCTTTATTTTATTAATTTTGGATCCAGAAGAAGTAGTCTTTCTTTGGTCCATATATTATTTGATTCATATTATTATTTGATTCATATTTCATATTATTATTTGATTCATATATAGTATATGAATACCCTCTATACATATGAAATAATATCTACCTGAAATCAAATGAATTGATTTGTATTTTGTATTCCATCTATGTTCTATATATTAAATCTGTTCTTTGGAAAGATCGAACACACGATGCTCCTATTTTTTTATTTCGTCATGAGTCGTATGCTTGCGACAATAACGACAAAATTTTTTTAATTCTAATTGTCCGGGTGTATTGTGGCGATTCTTTTGAGTACTATATCTAGAAATCCCCGTCGATTCCTCATTGGCACCTTTTCGAACACAACTGATACATTCCAAAATAACTCTGATTCTAACACCTTTCCCCTTGGCCATGAACCTCCTTTCTTTTTTGGATTGACTTAACTTAATTCTTCTACTTATTCTGTTATTCTTCTATTTTGAATCCCAAGAAGAAGAATAAAATCCATTCGAATAAAAAATTTTTAAAATTCTTAAATTAAGTAATAAAAAATAGAGAAATAATTAAAGAATACAATCCTTGTCGAATTAGCAAGGATTTTGCTTCGAAATCCTTTCATTTAAGTAGCCAGCCCAGCCTCTTTCTATGCTCTGATTTCTGAGGCCTGACTTAGCTTGGATACCGCTTTTGATTGAATTTCTGTTTTCCAAAATGGGATTTTCCGAATTTTTCATGACTCTGAGGTTCAACCCAATCCATCTTTTCTTTCTTTTTCCTTCCTATACTAAAAAAAAAGGATTGAAAAAGGGCAAATTTGCGTCATGTCACGAAGAATTCCTCGCATAGCAATAACTAGAATTAAAAAAAAGGGAATGACAAAGCATCTGGGAATAAACGATTAATTTCTATCAATAAACCTGCTAAAGCCCCAAACCATAGAGTACTTAGCACGGGCGCTACAGAGAGATATGTTTTTATATCCCGCATTGAAAATCCTCCTTCCTTATTGGAATACATATATGATCAGATACTCTTGCCCAAGATCATTTGTATTTCTTTTGTTTAGGCGAAATTCCTAACTAAAAAAACAAAATCAATATTCTATATATAGAATGAACGGTATAGACGAGATTTTCCTACCCCTAAAAAAGAAAAAGATGACCCCTTCTTCCTATACATTACCAAGGAATAGTAATCTTTCTTTTATAGGTGAAATTAGATAGGATTTTAGATGTATACCATTCCTTGATTATATGAGACCAAAAAGAAGAAATGACAAGAAGGTTCTATATAGATAGAGAAAGAGAAGAAAATTACGATGTGGAAAACAAGACAGGAATTGTGTACAATGCCATTATACAACAATTTGGAAAAGGGATGTAGCGCAGCTTGGTAGCGCGTTTGTTTTGGGTACAAAATGTCACAGGTTCAAATCCTGTCATCCCTACCTATTACTTCTTTCTTCTTTATGGGCAGTAGCGAGGAGATCGATTAAAGTGGGTATAACTTGAATTTGTGGATACTATACGTACGTGAGACACGTTAGGAGTAGAAAAGGGTTTTCTTTTTGAATGAAAGCGCTCTTAGTTCAGTTCGGTAGAACGCGGGTCTCCAAAACCCGATGTCGTAGGTTCAAATCCTACAGAGCGTGATTCCATCTATCTTATGTCGAAGCAGAGTAAAATAACTTAACAAAACTAAGTTGAATTGCAACTCCAATTTGACCTCCTCTCTGGTCTGGAGGAGGTCAATCAAAAAAGAAATATTACTCAATCAAAGATCCAACTGATCCCCACGTCTGTATTGCAAATACGCAGTCACGAATAATCCCGCTAAAGTAATAGGAATTAGGCCTAAGACGATTCCAAATAGAAAAACTTCAATCATTTCGATTTGTTCGAGGGGATAAAAAAAAAGAGGTACGATCTATCCCTAAATAGTAGTCTAAATTATCCACGAATCTCAATGACCAAGAAAAGAATTGATAATTAGTGTGGAAAAGAGTCGTAGAATACCAGGAATCCAAAAGAAAGATTTTTATTTTCTGACTTATTCATTCAATTCATTTCAAATAAGACGTATCTTGTTCAAGCCAATAAATAGAGCTGGGGTTATAGTTAAAGCAGCCAGTAGAAAACCGAAATAACTAGTTATAGTAAGCATGAAAGGGTTAAATTCCATTTATTTTTTTACTACACTACATATGTTGGTAAAGCACTTACCTAAGTTATGGAAAATTCATAATTCATCGGTTATTTTAGATAATACTAAAAAACAAGATAAAGTGAGATACAGAAGTGTAAAAGAAAATTGATTCATCAGATGGGATATGAGTCTCTAATTCCGAATCAAGAGATTTGTTGTGGAATCTGTCAGTTCTTTAAAGTAATAATATTAAGAACTAGATCATCTAACCCCATTGAAAAATTAAATTGGATTTTCGGGAGAATTTTGGAATATAAGATAAATAAAGAATTGAAACAGTCGAATATTCCCCTATTCCTTCT